CTTATAGATCTTTAGGATTGGTGTATTCTTTTAATCCCTTAGTTTCGGATCATGAATGGAGTCAAGTATCACAACCTTTTCTACCCATCCTGTATATTGTCCTTTTCGTTCCGTGTTGGAATAGACGAGATTTTACGAAAAAAGTTATTGATAAAAGAGAACAAATATTTCTTTTTTTTCGATGCGAATTTGACACAAGATGAAGGAAATCGCTATTTCAATTTCGAATTAAAAAAAAATATTTAGAATATTCTATAATAAAAAAGAGTTCCATCATAACTATATAGTTATAGTGAAGTAATACTCCGGGTTCTCACAAAACAAAAGAAAATCCTTTTTTCAAAACTCATTCCTTATTTTATTAGTTAATGATCTAGTGATTGGATCTCTATGCTTATTCCGATATAAAATGAAATATTCAAATGATTTTTCATCGAATGACTATTCATCTATTGTATTTTCACGTAAATAGGGGCAAGAGAGTTCTATGGAAAAATGGTGGTTCAATTCGATGTTGTATAAAGGAAAATTAGAATACAGGTGTGGGCTAAGTAAATCAATCGATAGGTTTGGTGATCCTATTGAAAAAACCAGTGTAAGTGAGGATCCGGTTATAAACGATATGGATAAAAAGATTCATAGTTGGAGTGAAAGTTCTAGTTACAGTAATGCTAATCATTTAGTGGGTGTCAGGGACGTTCGTAATTTTATCTCTGATGACACCTTTTTAGTTAGAGATAGTAATAGGAATATTTATTCCATATATTTGGATATTACTAATCAAATTTTTGAGATTGACAATGATCCTTCTTTACTGAGTGAACGAGAAAGTTCTTTTTTTAGTTATTGGACTTATGCTTATCTGAAGAATGGATCGAAGAATGACGATCCGCCCTGTGATCATTCCATGTATGATACTAAATACAGTTGGAATAATCACATTACTAGGTGCATTAACTCTTATCTTGGTTCTCAAATTTGTATTGAGAGTTCCTTTTTAAGTAGTAGTGACAATTCCAGTGACAGTTACATTTATAGTTCCATTTATGGTGAAAGTAGAAATAGTAATGAAAGGGGGAGCTCCAGTATAAGAACTAGCAGGAATGGTATTGATTTCACTCGAAGAGAAAATTCTACTGATTTCGATTTGACTCAAAAATATAGGCATTTGTGGGTTCAATGCGAAAATTGTTATGGATTAAATTATAAGAAACTTTTGAAGTCCAAAATGAATATTTGTGACCAATGTGGATATCATTTGAAAATGAGTAGTTCAGATCGAATCGAACTTTCGATTGATCCAGGTACTTGGGATCCTATGGATGAAGACATGGTTTCTCTGGATCCTATTGAATTTCATTCGGAGGAGGAACCTTATAAAGATCGTATTGATTCTTATCAAAGAAAGACAGGATTAACCGATGCTGTTCAAACAGGCACAGGTCGACTAAACGGTATTCCCATAGCAATTGGAGTTATGGATTTTCAGTTTATGGGGGGTAGTATGGGATCCGTAGTAGGCGAGAAAATCACCCGTTTGATCGAGTACGCTACCAATAAATTTTTACCTCTGATTCTAGTGTGTGCTTCCGGAGGAGCACGTATGCAAGAAGGAAGCTTGAGCTTGATGCAAATGGCTAAAATATCTGCTGCTTTATATGATTATCAATCCCATAAAAAGTTATTCTATGTATCAATCCTTACATCTCCTACTACTGGTGGGGTAACGGCTAGTTTTGGGATGTTGGGGGATATCATTATTGCCGAACCGAATGCTTATATTGCATTCGCAGGTAAAAGAGTAATTGAACAAACATTGAATAAGATAGTACCTGAAGGTTCACAAGCGGCTGAATATTTATTCGATAAGGGCTTATTCGATCCAATTGTACCACGTAATCCTTTAAAGGGTGTTCTGAGTGAGTTATTTAAGCTTCACGCTTTTTTTCCTTTGAATTAAAATTCACTTATTAAGTTAAGTAGAGCCTTAAGTCAAATTATTTTTATTTAATTTAGTTACATTTTTGTATTTGTAGCGAACAATTAGATAGTTTATCGGAATCAAAGTAAAAATTCTAAGGAAGAATTTCTTTTTTCTTTGGTGACATAATCATAATATTTAATTGTAAATTGTATAAAGAATCGTGCAGATAATTCTTTTTTTTATACCGATATTACTGATTATTAATTAGGAAACCTCTATCTCTATCAACAAGATAAAAAAAATGGTTCCTTCTTCGAAATTCAAATTGGGCAAGGCAAATAAAATAAACCTAAGGTCATCTTTCCTTCTTGCTTCGTATGTATAGTATATATAATTCAAATATAGAAAATATAGATATAGAGTATCTTTTCTTTCTACTCTATCTTCCGAGAATCTCTATTTTTACTAAGAATCCTGTTGTTGGATTGAATTCTAACGAATCCTTCGGGAATTTGTAAGAAACTCTTTATTTCTTTATTTATTAAATAAAATAAAAATGAGAATTCAATTCTAATTTTAAGACAAGAATAGAATAGATTATCATACGTATATTTCTATATTTCATGTAGAAAGATAAAGAAGAATAAGTCTCATTTATTTAATTATTTATTCCTTGCACTTATTATTTAATATATATACTCACTTAGATATACTCAATCTAATTATATACGAATTATAATTATTCTAAGATATCTTTCTAACAATAAGAGGTACAAATATTAAATCGAGGTACCCATTCTATGACAACTCTTAACAACTTACCCTCTCTCTTTGTGCCTTTAGTGGGCCTAGTATTTCCGGCAATTGCAATGGCTTCTTTATCTCTTCATGTTCAAAAAAACAAGATTTTTTAGATTCGATAGGTGCAAATCTTATCTATTTTTTTTCAAGACTTAGATATAGATAACACAGATATCTATTTAGTAGTAGTAGAATATGGCGGTTTCCTCCGAACATAGATCTTATGTATGCGTAAATATATGGGTAAATAAATTATAGCAATTTTCAAATAGATCGGAATCGAGGTGGATGTATGAAATGTAAAGTCAATGTATCTATATGTGGATATCTATAGGAGATCATAGAAAAGGGATATTCTTATTTTAGACCTAACCAATTGGATCTAACCAATTAGATGAATTACTCCTAAAGGGTTACATCCGAATGATGCTAGTTGATGAGAGTTACTTCGGAAACAAAAAAAGGAAAGTCAAATTCATTTGGACTATTTTCTCAATTCCAATAAAATGCAACTGGATCTAGTATGAGTTGGCGATCAGAACATATATGGATAGAACTTATAGTGGGGTCTCGAAAAATAAGTAATTTCTGCTGGGCCTTTATCCTTTTTTTAGGTTCACTAGGATTCGTATTAGTTGGATCTTCCAGTTATCTCGGTAAGAATTTGATATCTTTAGTTCCCTCTCAACAAATTCTTTTTTTTCCACAAGGGATCGTGATGTCTTTCTACGGTATCGCAGGTCTCTTTATTAGTTCCTATTTGTGGTGCACAATTTCGTGGAATGTAGGTAGTGGCTATGATCGATTCGATAGAAAAGAAGGAATAGTGTGTATTTTTCGTTGGGGATTTCCTGGAAAAAATCGTCGCATCTTCCTACGATTTCGTATGAAAGATATTCAGTCCATCCGAATAGAAGTTAAAGAGGGTATTTATGCTCGTCGTGTCCTTTATATGGAAATCAAAGGACAGGGGGCCGTTCCCTTGACGCGTACTGATGAGAATTTGACTCCGCGTGAAATTGAACAAAAAGCCGCCGAATTGGCCTATTTCTTGCGCGTACCGATTGAAGTATTTTGAAATGAACTTGAACTGAAGAAGAAATTCTTTCCCATCGGCAGGGAAAAAATTCAAGAATTCTCTTTTCTTTCTTCAGCATAGCATAGCTTAATAAAGTTTTTTCAGAACGTTCATTCGATCCAAAGTAGACGTATATGGAACATCCATAAAACGAAACTTTTTTTGTCCGCATAAAAAATAATTTATGCGTATGGAAATCCACTCAACTCAATTCAGTAAAAAACAAGTAAAAGTAAGAAATCGAAATAAAATAATAGATTCATCTCGTATATCAAAACATTTCGGAATAAAGGATTTCTCTTTTTATTTTCAATATGAATTGAAATTGATAGGTTAGATACAAATAGATCATATCTTGTAAATGCTCTCTCCTTTCTTTTGTCAATCGACCTTTCTTTTTTTTTTATCTTTTCTTTTGTCTTTCTTAATGATCAAAGGCAAAGGACTGCTTGTATCTCTTATAAGGATAACTTTTCTGTCTTGTTTTGCCACTCATTTTTGATCATTAGTTTTTGAATTTGTGATCGTTAGATCAGAATATTCTTCATAAATCTCGCTCCATTTTTCCTGGACTATAACTGTGGGTAGCCGGCCATTTTTTTTTTTCGAAAGATTTTCTTTTTTGATAGAAAGGACAAGGGGAGTTCTTTTGGCTTGAAATCCGAATAATATTCATTACTTGCTTGAATTGGTTGGTTCTTTCAAGCATTCATCGAAAAGGGCTTCGAATTTGATCAATTCAATTGAGGTATCTGGAAACAATATTTTTTTCTTATTTTTTCATTCGAAACGGGCTCTTATTCTATTTCTGTATTCTTTCTAAATTCAAGGACTCATTACTAAATCACAAATAAAAAACAGGGAATAGATTCATAGGTCCGATGCCTTGGAATAGAACTTAGGGTTAATAGAAATAGTAGATCACATAGATTCAACAAATGAGGTGGGTTCATTAACAATTCAAAGATGAAAAAATGGCAAAAAAGAAAGCATTTCTTCCTCTTCTATATCTTACATCTAGAGTATTTTTGCCCTGGTGGATCTCTCTCTCATTTAATAAATGTCTTGAATTTTGGATTACTAATTGGTGGAATACTAGGCAATCCGAAACTTTTTTGACTGATATTCAAGAAAAGAGTATTCTAGAAAAATTCATAGAATTGGAAGAACTCTTATTCTTGGACGAAATGATAAAAGAATACCCGGAAACACATCTACAAACACTTCGTATAGGAATCCACAAAGAAACGATCCAATTGATCAAGATGCACAATGAGGATCATATCCATATGATTTTGCACTTATCGACAAATATAACCTCTTTCATTATTTTAAGTGGTTATTCTATTCTGGGTAATGAAGAACTTGCTATTCTTAACTCTTGGGTTCAAGAATTCCTATATAACTTAAGTGACACAATAAAAGCTTTTTCTATTCTTTTATTAACTGATTTATGTATCGGATTCCATTCGCCCCATGGTTGGGAACTAATGATTGGCTATGTCTACAAAGATTTTGGATTTGCTCACAACGATCAAATTATATCTGGTCTTGTTTCTACTTTTCCAGTCATTCTGGATACAATTTTTAAATATTGGATCTTCCGGTATTTAAATCGTGTATCTCCATCACTTGTAGTGATTTATCATTCAATGAATGACTGATCCAACTATAATATTTCTTACTTTGTAACATAAGGTACATAAGCAAAGCATTTCAATTTTAAGACGTACTTACTCTTTCTACTCTACAGGGATTTCTCCTACTCCTATATTCCAGTAAAATGATTTCAGTACAGTAAATAGCAGAATTGTGGATAGGGAACTATACAAGCGACCTACCTAATTTTATTGTAGAAATTTTCGGGATCAATGATTGGACCATGCAAACTAAAAACACCTTTTCTTGGATAAAGAAAGAGATTATTCGATCTATTTCCGTATCGCTAATGATATATATCATAACTCGGACATCCATTTCCAATGCATATCCCATTTTTGCACAGCAGGGTTATGAAAATCCACGAGAAGCGACCGGGCGTATTGTATGTGCCAATTGCCATTTAGCTAATAAGCCCGTGGATATTGAGGTTCCGCAAGCGGTACTTCCTGATACTGTATTTGAAGCGGTTGTTCGAATTCCTTATGATATGCAAGTTAAACAAGTTCTTGCTAATGGTAAAAAGGGAGGTTTGAATGTGGGGACTGTTCTTATTTTACCTGAGGGATTTGAATTAGCCCCCCCCGATCGTATTTCGCCCGAGATGAAAGAAAAGATAGGAAATCTGTCTTTTCAGAGCTATCGCCCCACTAAAAAAAATATTCTTGTGATAGGTCCTGTTTCTGGTCAGAAATATAGTGAAGTCACCTTTCCTATTCTTTCCCCGGACCCCGCTACTAATAAAGATGTTCACTTCTTAAAATATCCCATATATGTAGGTGGGAACAGAGGAAGGGGTCAGATTTATCCCGATGGGAGCAAGAGTAACAATACAGTTTATAATGCTACAGCGGCTGGTGTAGTAAGTAAAATCATACGAAAAGAAAAAGGGGGGTACGAAATAACCATATCGGATGCGTCAGATGAACGTCAAGTGGTTGATATTATCCCCCCAGGGCCAGAACTTCTTGTTTCCGAAGGCGAATCTATCAAAGTTGATCAGCCATTAACGAGTAATCCTAATGTGGGTGGATTTGGTCAAGGGGATGCGGAAATAGTACTTCAAGATCCATTCCGTGTTCAAGGCCTTTTGTTCTTCTTGGCATCTGTTATTTTGGCACAAATATTTTTGGTTCTTAAGAAGAAACAGTTTGAGAAGGTTCAATTGTCCGAAATGAATTTCTAGATTCTCGGATTTCCAATATCAAGTTCGTAAAAAGAATCAAATTCTTGTTTTGGGAATTCAATTATGTTCTGTATATGTTATGTATGATCAAAAATTATGAAAAGCTTTTTGCTTGTTTCTATTCCAGATGTCGATATCGGGAATTATTTGTACCGCATTCCTAGTCATAGTATGTATATTGTGAAGAAGATTATTTGACTTTATCCCTTCTTTTTTTTTTCAAGCCAAATTTTAGCGGTGTCACTAGGTCACTCTTGTGAGATTGAAATGTCATAGAATGGATCAATCTTTTTCTATTCTAATAGAATAACATCTAAAATTTCACTGGATACTAAACATAAGATAAGTAAGTGGAGAATAGAAAACAAAGGATTATTCGCCTTCTTCTTCTTAGTCTTTTCTTTGACACAAGAAAGGAATTTTCTACATTTCTTTCTTGTGTCTACATAAAAACGGTTTTTGATCCCGTTCGTCAAAAATTACTATCCTTATTAGTTTCTATTTTTTCCATGTTTATCAGAACCCTTTTTTTATATTTATTACGTATACATATAGGAAGTAGTGAACAAACAAAAAAAAATAGAGGGAAATCTTTTGATAAAATAGAACTTATTCTAATGGACTTAGAAAAAATTCAACTTTGATGAGATACTAAATAGAGTAGAGTAAGGATAAGGATCTATTCGAAAAGGATTTGCTTTGCATAATAGCTGATCGACAGAAATATATATTGTAATTGTGTCATTCAGGAAAATGAAATCGAGCGATTCCTTCTTTCTTCTAACTTTGAAAGATAGATAAGATACTATCCGCGAATAAGGGATGCTCTAAATTAATTAATGAAGTTTTCAA